GATCAGGAGCAGCCTCAGGTTGAAGAACCTGCGGCAGTGGAAAATGCTGAACACCAGCAGGAGCTGCGTGAGGAACTTATTGGTTACTTGACTGCACGGCTCGGCTTACGCAGCTAGTTCGTGAGCAGGGATACATCAGGGGCTCTCCTCTTCTTGTCCAGATATGGAAACGGTATACCACGAAATGGCCGAAGGCATTATTGTCGACTTAGAGCTTGATACTAATACAGACACAGAAACACTATTGGAGCATGCGAACCACTTTTCAAAAAACAGACCACACTATTCTCAATTAATTAAAATGCGACTCCCGAAGTAATATAATGGCGTTGTTGATATCATTCGTACAAGAATTAGATTAGCTATTCATTGCCTTTTTTGGAATGTTTTAAAGGGCGGTGAGTCGGTCTAGGTGGCAAAAGAAGGTAGCCGTAGGGAGGGGAAGGGCACCTGCGGCTGGATTGAATCCCTAAGAGTGATAAAGGACAAAGCAAAGTAACGGCTTAAAAAAAGGGTGGTGGGCGGGGAAGGAAGCAATAGCGCACCTAGGCGAACAATAAAGCAGCGAAGGAACAGCGCTAGGAAAAAAAGCAAGCAGCACGTAGGAGATTGGATCCATGAAGAGGTTCCCAATCAGTTGGCCGAAGCTTGACATTGAGTTCCAAAGGAGTATCCGCAATCTTATTGTCGGAGAGACCAGCACGAGCAATAAGATCGGAAGCATACTTAACTTGCGATAGAATATATCCCTGAGGTGAAGAGGCCACTTCGATGCCGAGAAAGTCACAGTAAGACCTTCCCCGAGTTCTTACTCCCCGACTCTATAGCTTGAGGTGCCCGCTTCTCTTCTGCCAAACAATAGAAAGACTACATTAATAAACCTCCGATCCTTGTTATGAGAGGCTGGCATTTTAACTCGCGCTACCCGACCCGACAGGGAAAACGAAGTCACCCCTGTCTCTAAGCCTGCTAGCTAGAAAGCCCTACGCAAAGAAATGTTTTCGTTCCTTGTCTTGGTCTTGGGCCAGTCTAATTCTATGCTGCAACCAATGCTTAACACATACATTCTTTCTTAGTTGGATTTTTCTCTCACTTGGAGAGGACTTTCTCTCCCTAAAGGGTTCTCCTGTAGAGGGGGTTTTCCCTGGCTAGAACCTGTGTGGAGTGGATCTTCACCCATGCCATGAGGTGATTTTGATCCCTATTTTGTGAGGAGGACATGAAGATTGATAAATGAAATGAACAACTTTATTATGCCGATCTGAGGAGGCTAAGTTACCTCCTGGCAGAAGTTTTCTTTCCGAAATGGCAGTTTTCTTGTCACTGGTTGATTGAAGGTGAATATGACGATTGTCTGGAGCGATTTCTGACCGATAATGGAAAGGTCGTCTTGCACATGGGTGAACGAATAATTTAATAGAATAGAGTTCCCCCCTCACTGCGTTAGGTAGAGAGAGATGAGCACGACCAAACACAAGACAGGGGCTGGCGCGAAGCAGGAAACTACGGCGCTGTGTCTGTGTAACGATCCGGTGCGACGACTTCCGATAAAGCACTCGAACGATTGCCACTGATCGGACTTTGTCTATCAGTCTATTGTTCCGCTCCGGAAACCGAACCAACGCACGTTCACCTCCTATCAAACTTTCCTTTACTCAATTGCCAGGGCTTGACTAACCGCTGTCCCGTCGGAGGAATGAATTGGCCTTTCTCTTAGGCTTCGAACCATGGGGGCATGGTTCTAGGCGTGCTGCTGACGAAGCCCTTGCTGCAGTCTTGCTGAACGGAGCTGACGAGACCATGCAATCACGATTGATTCGCTCTCGCGCTTGTTCGGCCGGCGTACCGAGTGATGTCTACCACAAGCACCTGTTGCGTAACTAAAGCACAAAGCCTTATCTTAGACATGTTCAACTTGAAACCCGAGGGCTCGCTTTCCCTCCTCATCAGCCCCATCTAAGTCAATTAGATGATCTTTTCGTATCGAGGATCTCCCTTCTGGGATTCCCTAATTCCCTAGTGCGACTGATCTAACGAAACGAAATAAAAAAATAGAGCGTTAGCTGTCGTCTAAATACTAAGAAAGGCGATAGCTGTCGCTGTCGTTACAAACTAAACTAAGGGAGATGGGTGGGATAAGAAGACTATACCTAACAATCAATCCCTACCTAACCTTATACTAAGAACTATGGGGTGGTTGGGCGGGAGAAGAACTAAACTAACTAACTAGCCATGCCATACCAAAGAAGCTAGCCCCGTAGCGAGATAGAGAATAAGGGTTGGAGGGAGGGAAGAGATATGCTAGATTGCAGTACTCGTGTAGAGAGTAGGATCGAGATCTAGGGTAGGGTAAGCTTCAACTCAAATATGATCGAGAAGAGCGTTTCCGCAGCCTTTAAAGGTGCGTTGAACGTGGGCGGTGGGTGGGGAAGGTAGATGTGATAGAATGAGAGATCACTATTATTAGTGGTCAGTTGCGATATGCGATATCCGTTCCCTTGGAAATGAATTAACTTCTTTCATTCCCCACCACCCATGGAAAGGCCTTCCTTCTCGGACCAAGGGATTCCTATTCAGCGGATTCGGCATCTGATGGTGAGGCCTATGATGTGCCGAAAAGAGTGACTAGTAGTACCACGATGAAAATGACTTGACGAATGCCAGAAAGAAATGTCCCGAGGGCCATAACGCCATAAACGAGTGCCAAAAAGCATGAAATTGACCTGAAAGAAGGTCCCTAATGCCATAAGGAATTACTAGACAGAATGAGTAGTACAAGTTTATTTAAAAATAAAAGTAGTCGAGAAATACGGTGTTGAGAAACAAGTGCCAGGATGCGTTAAGGCGCTAAACATGTGGTCGTAGATAAAGAAAGGAGTGGATGGAGAGGAGTTACAGTCGAGTCGCTAGCCAGGAAGCACTTTTCCACTGCCTAAGCTCCGAGCTCACCCAGCCCGATAGCAGACTAATTTCACCCACTTTTCAACTACTTTTCTCAGAAATTCATAAAAAACGGAGTCCTTTTTTGCGACTTCAGATCGGCACCCTCGCTTTGAACCCCATAACACAAATATCACTGCCCGGCGGGCGGCCTATTCGAGGGAGTAGTTCCCTTCCTTGTACCTACTAACCCTACCCATATGCTCGCCAGACATCACCCCCTGCTTTGACTTTGCATCAGACCCATTGCTTTGACGACCGGACCCACATATCATCATATTTCACCATCGACCATACACTCCATGTCGTGTGGAAAAAGAAAGACCACATCCCTTGCTTGAACAACAGAGCTCGCTTACCTCGGATAGTGGCAGACGGAAAGGAATGGAGTGGCTGAAAGGAGGGTAGAAACGGCAAGGAGTGATTCACAATAAGGAAAGCAGCTCTCAGGAGGTGGGGAAGAAGGAAGGAAGTAGGGCAGGATCGCTTGCTTGAACGAGGGGAGTGGGCCCCAAGGAAAGGAAAGGACTAGTTCAACCAAAAGAATGATTAATGACAGAAGGAATCACCGAGAGCAGGGAGGGGAAGAGTGACTAAAACAAGTAGTCGAGAAAGAATTACTAGACAGAATGGCATTGACCAGATATAAGTACACGAGAGAATGACTATCACCAACCATAAATACGATACTATAAGGCACTCCCTTGCCCCTCGGCAAACAACCACAGCCCCAAGCCCGTCCACTAGCTGCTTCAAGTCTATCCATTGGCCAAAAACAGGATCCGTTTTCTCAGCTTTTCAACGGCACACCCTTGCTTACGCTTCGAGATACCCTTCGGCAGGTCTTCGGTAGGTAAAGAAACTGAATCCCGATTCCAAAATGACTCAAAACCGGGGATCAAATCACTCAGTTTTTAATGGCACCCACGAAGAACAGGAGGCACCTCAGACAGTTGTAATCAATCAAGTTCTATAGCATTACAAGTCTCTTTCCATCCAGTCTCTTTTGTGTGCTTGTGAGCTTTGCTTTGGTGCTAAGTGTGGGAGCTCTTAGAGCTAGGCTTACTCGTCTACTAAGGGAGCTGTTGCACAGAAAGCCAACTCAGTATCGCGTTTGTAATGTTCAACAATAATTGAGACTACACTGGCAAATGAAGATACTTAAATACGACTAGCATGGGGCTGGGCCATACCTATTTTGGAAGGAGGAGGTCTTTCTAACCGGAGAGTCGTAAGCCAAGGAACTAGTCGAACACGACAGCCGTGACACTCGTGCTTCTCTAAAGGAAGCACTTCGTTCCACTAACTGAAGGAAACCTGAGGGATAAGGTCAGGTTACTAGTTCTGTCCTTAAGAAAGGAAGAGATCATTAACTGAGAGTTAGCTCATCAAGTCAGGCAGGGTATTCTCCATTCCTCAGTTTAGGAAGTCCTTGACTCGGCTAGCATTAGTGGGCGAAGCATGGTATTCAGCTAGTCAGGCTCGGAAGAGGTAGGTATTAGCGGAGGTATTCTCCTTGACTAGGTTTAGGAAATCTGATCTACTCTAACCGGCCCTCTTAAGTCAGTTCGAAGCAAGATATCCGTTATTAGGACACTAAACCTGCCTTAACTTACTTACAGAGGAATAAGGAAGCTATAGTCGACAGTCTTTAAGAAGAGGAGATTCTAACCAGAAATGAGTCGAACAGTCCCCCCTAGCCCCCAAAGGGGGAACAGAACACCAACAACATGAAAGCGTTCCTCCCCTGACTCTAATGCCCCTTATTGAAGGGTACCTTCTCTCCACTCGCCTTAAAGCAAAGCACCTAAAGGCAGACATAAGGAAGCATTAAAGCATTAGTAGAGGCCATAAAGAAAGGAAGGAAAGAAAGAGGTACTTACAACAAGAAAGTAGGTCAGAAAGAGAGGTGTTCTCCTTTATCCGTCCTTACTAGCTGATATGACTCTAGCCGGAACTGGCGAAGCAAGTATGAAAAGCTAAAGGCAGGAAGAAAAGACAAGGTATTTATAACCAGAAAGTTAGTCATACACGACAGCCGTTTCACTCCTGCCCTAATACTTAAGCAAGCTTCTGTAAAGGGAAGCCCTACGTCTCACTCGCCTTAAAGCGCCATACGGAGTAGGCAAGGTTACATTAGTACAGTCAGTAAAGAAGGAAAGGAAAAGATAGTTAGAACACGAAAGTCGTAAAGCCAAGTAACAGCTGAAAGCTAAGAAAGCCAAGCAAAAGAGGAAGACATCAGACAATAACACAAGAAAGGAAGAGGATATTCAGATCAAGAAGGTATATTCTAAAGGATGCCATCAACACTTAGATTATGGACTGATTATCTTATCCCGATTTTCGGATCTTGATTTTGTTCTCTTTTTTTAGAAAAAAATTTCGTAGAGTCATGAGCAAAGCATCCACGAGTCCGGGATCTCAACGACCGCATTCCTGGATGGAAACCCCCTTCTGAATACTGCTGCTGCAAATCAAGGGGGTCTAATAAGGCTGAAGGATAAGGAGAACATAGGAGTATTTTGGCAAAAAACCGGATCTGGTCTACTGCGGAGGGAGCCTTAGAGGTGGGGATTCTCTTTCATACTCCTGGTATTATAACATTAATCCCTGTATATAAATAAAGAAATAAATAGATAGAAGTTTGCACAATCAAAAGAAAGAAGAGAAAGAACTTGGAGTTGGCACCTACATAACAGCTTGCTTACCAAGCCATCCTGGCAAGCTCCTCCAGTTCGGATTATTCGGAAAAAAACACTTTCGGAGGAATTGAAAACTGCATTTTCATTTCCGAATAATAACATTAGTATTACCTGGTCAAATCACATCACAATGAAACAGAATGATAACACTAGGGCAGGGAATACAAATGGTGGTTCCTCTAACTCAAGCTAAGCTAAACTACCGGGAACGAAATGGATTCACAGAGCGCCATAGTCAGCACGACAGCCCCACACATGGTAGCCATGGATACTACAGCACTAGAACGGATCCGTAAAGGATCGAACGGGCTAGACGACACCCCGACTCCCCGTATTGGACAGGATTCCGTTATCGACTCTGATAAGTCTACCGGGTTCACTGATAAACACGTATGATCGGGATGGAGCTGCAGGCAATGGATACCGTTCCCCCAGTAGAGTGCCAATAAAAAAAGTATACATAGGGAGCACAGTTGATAACACTTTATATCTCTGACATAGGAGTAGGTCAGAGCCTCTGCTAAATCAAATGATTTAATGTGGCGAGAAGGCTCCCTATTCCTATCCGGGGATCGGAGCAAGGTTGCCGTCTTCTTACTCAAATTCCCTGAAGTCATAGACACAGAAGTAGTACTTCAACCGAAAAAAGGTTATTTCCCCGACCGAGTCCACCTTTGTTTTGTAAAAAAATGAAATATCCAATCCCCACCCAGACGGGAAGTCCCAGGCGTCCTAGCACGAGCACTCTCTATCTTATCTTTCCATGACATACGTACACAAGGTTTGTCGCCGGTTAGTAGGCTAAACACTTGAAACATTTTTCTTTTCTTTCTTCTACAGTTTTCTGATCACGCTCAAAGAAGAGGGTGATACTTAGCTTAGGGGAACAGCAACACGGGACACTTTCGGTTTGTTTTTGACCCAAAAAGAAAAGAATGGGATTGATTTGAATCTACTTTTGCCTGCTTGCTTTCTTCCGTTTAGCCTGAAGCGCTAAGAGCTAGCTGTAAGCCTTGCCCCTTGCCTTGACTTGCCTGAAACGCTAGTGCAAGAGCTAGCTGCCTGAATAGCTTTTTTAAAAAATCGCACTAGTAGGCAAAAGCGTCGGCATCAAGGGAAGGGGGATCCGATCAGCCGCTTTTTGAGGGCGACTCCTTAGCGCTGGTGAGGCGCTGGCTTTGAGCCATGTCTCTCGATAGAAGGTGTCCCACCCCCTCCAAAAATACATATGGCTCGGCTCCATTCTGGTCTGATTTGTAGTTTCTTGCTTGCTTGACAAAGTCGCTTTAGATGAAACAAACAAACAAACAAGAAACGGGGTTGGGGTTTGGGAAGATCCGATCTTCCCGAACTTTTTACATAAAAACTACATAAAGAGACAAAATAAAGCGAATACAACCAAACCAACCAAACCCTTTGGGGGGGAAAGTAGTCCAATCAATTATCAGTCGTCTTCCGATACAAAGGAAGGTAGAAAGGAAATCAGAGCGCGTGGATGGGAGATCCGGGCAAGTAGAAGTGGCAGAAAGTTTTGTTTCAGGATGAGGGAAATAGAGGGCAAGTCCACTCCACAGAAAGGTATGTGGAAGCGAAATCATCATCTGAATCTACGCAAAGTCAATATAAAACAAAACAAACAAAGAAATTAAAGGGGAATGAGCTGCTAGCTGCTTGCTATTAGCAGAGTGAAGAAACGTTCGAAAATGGCTGTTTATTAGCACTGTTCAGATAGCACAGTTACGAAAACGCTCGTTTAAGGGGTAAGGGAGTAACCGGCTGGTGGTTGCCTTTTACCCGGGGATGCGGTTCACATCCCTCCAAAGGAGATGCTAGGTGTTGCCTCTGTTTTCTCCTTTGCCTGCGAGCTGTGAGTATCCGAATGTCGGCGATGGAGCCGTAGCCCTACGTGAGGTGGGGCAAGCCCACTCACTCGGATAGCCATATGTTGGCTTGTCAGCCGTTTACAGTTTTATAACTTTTTTCTGTTTTCCCTGGCGGCTCGCTTCGGCATGGTGTCTTCTTTTCATGTGAACAGCTAGACCAAGCTGTCCCTGGTACAAGTACGAACCTGATGTTTGCTTACTTACCACATTTAAAAAATATAGATTTTTTAATCAGGTTCGAGACCAGCGAGTGTAGGAGGAACGACGGAGCGAGCCGAACCTATTTCGGAAAAAAGAAGAAAAAGTAAGTAAGGGCGACGAGAGATACCAGCCCGGCCTCCTAGCAGCCTGCCTTTAGAATCAAGATGTTTTCAGTGAAGGAAGTGTGAGGGAAACACTTTCGTGAAAAGGATGGACGGGCATTCAAATAATAAAGACTCTTTTTTGCCTGTAAAGTCTAGCTCATTCAAGACAGAACATTCGTTCATAGAAGACCTGTCATTGCTTCAAGTGCCCCACCAGCCTTGAAAGCAGAAGATAAGAGATTCGATCCGCTCTTTAATGCCAGCCAGAAGTGTTCGACCCGCCTTCCCCACCTGTTAGTCGTCTAGCCACATGAGACCTCCAGAAGAGTACGCGCGCTAGCGCGCTACTTATTTCATTTAAGCCAGCTTAAAAACGCCTTACTCGAATAGGGGCGCTAGCGCGCCTTAACTTTACCCCGCCGCTAGCGCGCGTACTCCCTCCCACTTCCCTCCGAGTCAGATTTTTTCCGGAATTGTTTTCAAGTGAAAATGGAGAACTTCATTGTTGGAACTATTTGAACACGACGTTTCCTGGGGAGTCGGCATCCATTATGTGGAAGTTGGGTCACATCGTGGATGTACATAATTTTAGATTGATCTCCTACTCCTTCACTTCGCTTACACTCAGCAAAGGTATAACCTTCTCTCCAGCTCAAGATCACTGCTTTCTTTTTCCTGAAATAAGTAGATCCTTTCACTTTCATTACAACCGACTTCATCCCCAGATTTCTGGCGGATCGCCCGACATGTTCTGCAGTTGCTCCAGCAGCATACCGAGAAAGACGAGACCCCCCTTTTATTTCCTCCAAACAACCTGCGGAGGCCCCAGTTTTTTTATTCCCCCTAGCATCCGTCACGGTAACAAAGGTATTATTGTGGATCGGTGGTAAATGGACAAAATCTTTGTTTTTCCGCTCCAATTGCTCATCTTCCTCCGAGATGCTCTGTACGAAGTTCATGGATTTGAAACTCCTGCCCGCAATAACTTGTTGCTCTACGCGCTCGGCCGTCGTTTTTTCAGTTTGGGGCATATTATTAGAAATTAGAAGTGTTGAGAAACCACTTGCTCTTCGTAGCGCTCTCACTCATCAGTCGCTTCTGACATTCATTCCATTTTGCTTTTCCTCGTTACTTGACTGAGCGTAGCGGGCTCCGCGCCCTGGCTTCTAATGAAACCACCTATTATTGATTCCTCTCTTGGCTGAACAGAAGGTTAGATGAGATGGCTTCTTTGTTCTGTTATAAACTCATCTACTGCTCATTCGGTTCTCAAATGATTGAATCAGACTGTATTCAACAGCTCTTGGCCGAGCTCGCCTCGCACTGTTTAAGCTAAGTGCTAGCCCAACCCTTTTCAAAATTCCCATAAAGTATGGAGCCACTACCCCCTTTATTTGATAATAAATGGAGTCTCTAATCATCACGCTTAGTCATCGAGTCATAACGCTTCTCTCTTTTCGTCACCCTAGCTCGTTCTTCGATTTTGAGATCTGTAGATTCGTAGAACAGAAGAAGAGCCTTAACCAGCTCCGAAAACTACAGTGCGCAGGAGCGCACTTCCTTTTTCTACGCTGGGCTTTTCAGCTTTGACTCAGCCCGACGTGCTTGCTGCTCGACGGTGGTTTGGTTTCTTCGGTAAGGCTTCTCGGACCACCATTCCGATCTGGCCCAGTAGTTAGCCCTCAAGAGCACTGGTTCCCAAAAACCGACTCTAGTCAGCTTATCCTGTTATTCTAGTCGGGCCAGAGCGTACCATTTTTTTATCTATAAGCTTCAGTGGTGCGAAGCGGCTTTGCCCCTTTTCAGTAGGGGAGCGAAGCTAAGGTATAACAATAGCTATTTCGCTATTGAAAACTCTCAGCCTCTTCGCTAAGCAGCTGCTAAGCAGCTCTCCGCCCCAGATGCTCCGCTCCGTGTTCGATTGATGAGCCAGCCCTCTACTATGGATTGTTGGTCCGCAGCCCCGCCCTATAGAATGAATAAGGAGAGGCCTATCGATGACCGACCGAGCCACTCTGATACTACTCCTTACCTCACCCCGACCAAAGAGTGATCTTTGAACGCTACTATGCATCCTTACTCATAGTAGAGTGTAAGGTAGGTTTGGGTATAGCAGGACTTGAACCTGCGACCATTAGGTTAAAAGCCCAATGCTCTACCAACTGAG